TTTTTTTTTTTTTTATTCCATAACAAGCCTTTTTGTTTCAAATAATAGTCATTGGAACAAAAAAAAGGCCCGGCGAGGTACTGACCTGGCCAGGCCGTAGAATTTTAAAAAGCTCTTGCAGACGAAATCAAAGAGGTACTTTTTATATTATTTATATATTTCTTACTTATATGAATTACTACTATATATTTATTTGATTTTTTACTTATAAAATATATATTATTTTATTTATGTATTTATAATTATATAGGTAATTATATATATATTAATATGAATTTATATTCATTTTATATTCATTGGAATAGTGGATTGGAGATATTTCTTTCGAGCCCTTCTTACTTTATTTTATATCAATGGAATTACTTTTTTTCTATATTTTGTATATTTTTATATGTCTAGATAATTATATATCTATATAATAAACTAAATAAACTAATAATAGAATAAAAATAATATAAGAAAAGAAGAGGTATAAAAGAAAGACCCTTTTTTCAAACCTTACTTTTTGTGTAATGTAACATAGTAATTATCCTTTTCAGATGGGGGAGATGGCTGAGTGGACTAAAGCGTCGGATTGCTAATCCGTTGTACGGGTTTTTCGTACCGAGGGTTCGAATCCCTCTCTTTCCGCTTTTGTCAATGACTTGGTATTTTTTTTTTTTATTTATCTTTCAATTTAGACGAGTCTTTTTTTTTATTTAATAGTTAAAGATGTGGAATAGATAAAATCCTAAGAACATTTAAAAATCGATCAAGGAAAATAAAAACTTTCTTTTTTATTCGTCACGTCCAGGATTACGTCCTGGATCATTAGATAGGAATCCGAAGATAAAGAGAGAAACAAAGAATATCACTACTGTGTAAACAAATAGTTTGAGAGTAAGCATGACACAATCTCCAAGATCATTTTTTTTTGGGGGGGAAAAAAAAGAGAATAGATTCTCCATTTTTATACCACATATATCTTATTTTGACACCAAGAAATGGTTTTTATAAATCTAGAAATAGAAAATAATTTTCAGAAATTCATTTATAATGGAATATGAGTCAAGTCTTTCATTACCCATTTTTTTCATACCCACAATTAGATATTGTGGGGGACTCTAATAAGTTCTTTCAATGTAAAAAAGGTCCGAATGCGGAAATGAGGTGATCCCCAGACTTTTTGTGGCGATACAAGAATTTCAATATTTGAATCGAAGTTTTATACTATAAAACTTATCTGATCTTATCATATCAATTGTTAGAATTTTTTTTAGAACAAATCATGAATTTTTCTAGGACAGTATTCAAGATCTCATCGAAAACTTACAGCAGCTTGCCAAACAAAAGCTAAGAGAAAAAATAGCAGAGGTATTACTGGCATAATATCTACGATTGGATTCAAAAAAGCGTAGGCCTCGGGCAATTTGGCGAAGAAAAAACTATTTGAAGAAAGAGCAGAATTAAGCCAGATACAGATCAAACTAAAGATATTTAGCATAACAAACATTTTGTTCTTTGTTTTGTTCTTGAAGATAATTGTATTTATTTTGATTTTGATTGAGTTCTTAATATGAGTTATTAATAATTGATAATATAATGTTATTTTTTTTTTAGTTTAAGTTCTAGAAAAAAATGAGTAAAAACTCAAAATTAAAAAATAAAAAGAAGGTAGACCAAAAAACTTTTCTTTGATTTGAACTAACTCAATCAAAAATACTTCAATTCTAAAATGAAAAGAGAATAGAAGAAATCATACTTTCATACAATATCTTAATTGAATTATATGTAATGATCAATAAATTTCGTTTAATTTGATATCTAAATGTATCAAAATCCTAGTGCCAATCTATTCTATCGATATTTGGACTATAATTGACGAACAACTAATAACAATATTAGTGTTTATTAATGTCGAATATAAATATAAAATGGGGCGTGGCTAAGTGGTAAGGCAACGGGTTTTGGTCCCGGTATTCGGAGGTTCGAATCCTTCCGTCCCAGAACATACCTATTATATATATCATATCAGATTATATATATTGTAATATATCATATCAGATTATATATATTCTAATATTGTATTAGAATACATATTTTCTATCATAAGAAAAGATTGTCTTTTTTTTTTTTTAAACAACTTTCTGTTTTTTTATTAAGACTATAATCAAATAATAAATAATATTATATAGAATATGATTCTTTTTTCTTATTATTCTTATAATGATTGATTCTTATCTTCTTATCTGAATTATATCTTTTTCAAAAATGGAATCGTATTCAAATAACACCAAATAACACACAAATATAATTGAATCGATTTGTATCCAGGTAAGATGGGAGCATAGATCAAAAGAAGAGAAAAGAGTTTTAATTAAAAAAGCAAAATCCGGGGACGGGCTTTTCATTGTATGCCTATCCCTCTCATATTGAAGTTCGTTAGTCATAAAAAAGAAAAAAAAAGCCTTACTTACGATATTCATTGGAATTTTAAATGCTGCATTCTAAGTGGTGCAGCCTGATTTTAAATTTTTAAAAACGGGTGTGTTTTTGATATTGGGGTACTAATTAACTTCAATCAATAATCTATAGGATTAGGATTCTTTTTTGTGTTTTCTCTAATGAATAATTGTAAATCTATGTAACAATTGAGACAAAGTTTAATATCTTATTCACTTTACCTTAGGTAAAGGTTGCAAAAAGATTATTGAATTTTTTCAAGTCAAATAAACTACGCAGAAAATGAAGAAATGCTTATATGTATGTCTTGTTATCGTTCTATTTCATTGAAAACTTTATTTATTTCAATTCATTTTTGCGAAAATAGATTTGTGATCCCTAAATGAAAAATATTTAACATAGAATATATAGAATATATATATAATTACTTTCAAAAACATTTGTTTAGATATGATAGATATGGGAATCTCCTATTCTTTTCTTTCGATTATGATTTATCAAAAATAAAAACAACCCCAATACTCCCTTAAATCAGTCTTTATTCTCCACCCCATTAAATTAATTAAACTAATGAAAAAAAAAACAAATTTAATTTTTTTTTGATCTATCTCTATCTATTTGTTTGAAATGATTGATGTATTAATCAGAATATGAATTTCTCTCTCTTATTATCTTATTATGAGAATACGGTTTTTACTTTTTTTTACTGTAAAACTTTATTCAAATAATGTAATGATATTGAAATAGGAAATCTTTCAATCAATTTAATCTTTTGAATAATGTCTTACGAGTCCTTGGTACTTGAAGAAGTGTTAAATTGATGAATCTATTTTTTCAAGTCACTTGAAGATTGAAGATGCAGATTAAAAAAAAAAAGAATTTATTTGTGTTATTTATTATTTCGAATTTTTATATTAGAATTTCAAATTCTAATATAAAAATCTATGGAGTTAAATTGAATTCTTGCTGAGACTTCTTCATAAATTACCTATTCATAAAAGTATAGATTACTATGTACCGATAGAACCAATGATTATTCATGATTCCATAATTGAATCAATTACATACTGGTTACAGCAACCTACTAGAAAAATGTTATGGTAAAACTTCGTTTAAAACGATGTGGTAGAAAGCAACGTGCGACTTGAAGGATATGGTCGGTTGTGGATTCTGACATCCGCCATTTTTTTTTTATATTCATTATATAGGAATGAGGGTGCTTCTGGCTCGACATCGTTTGTTCTGTTCCACTAGAAAAACCTCATTTTTTGGGGGGTTGTGGTGTAAATAGTACATGATCATGATGGAGCTCGAGTAAAAAGTATTGATTCATTTTTTAGGGGCACGGATCTAGGGTTAGTGTTAATTAATAAGTTGAAACAACTTCGTAAATATATTTTCGATATAGAAATCGAAAGGATCCAATTCTAGTAAGTTTAAAATTCATAAGGAAAATTGCTTGGAATTGGTAAAACTGTTTCGATCAAAAGTGTATCACGCGGGAATCAACCATTTGTATGATTCTTTGATAGAAAGAAATTACAAAAATGGTATGTTGCTGCCATTTTTTGAAATGATTAAAGATCACCGAAGTCATGTCTAAACCCAACGATTCAAGGGAACGATAAAGAATTCTGGAACAAGTAAATACCGTTTTCAGTTGTCTCAATAAATAGATCATAATGAAGAATCAAAAAAATTCTAAAGGAGACAGACAAAAAATGCGTGGTTAGAGACCGCTCAATAAACGAAATGCCTAAAGGTTTTCTTTTGGGTTATTTGAAAATTATCCAACTTGAGTTATGAGGATATGAATACGAATGATTTTTTTTCTTTTTTCGGACAATAATAAGAATAAGGAAAAGCACTTAAATCATAGTTTAATTGATTTGATGATTTTATGGATCTATTTAATATGAATTAAAAATTCTATACATAGACATAATTTCGAATTTGCTTGAGCCGTACGAGGCGAAAACTTCTTATACGTTTCTAGGGGGGGAGTATTATTCATCTACATCTATCCCAATGGGTGGTTTATCGAATCGTTGCAATTGATGTTCGATCCCGAAGAGAAGGAAGAGATCTTCGGAAAGTGGGTTTTTATGATCCGATAAAGAATCAAACTTATTTAAATGTTCCCGCTATTCTATATTTCCTTGAAAAGGGCGCTCAACCTACGGGAACTGTTCATGATATTTCAAAGAAGGCGGGAGTTTTTATGGAACTTTCCTTTAATCAACAGATGAAATTAAATTAATGAAATAAAAAAAAAGGGGGAGGGGGATGACTTGTATATAACTTTGTATAAACTTTTCTATATTACTCCCCCTCTTTTGTTCTATTCCTACCCATTTATTATTACTACCACAAGATGTTGTCGTCTATAACGACAACATCTTCTTTTTTTATTTTAGTAAGATAAATTCATATAAGACAGATAAATAGAAAAAATAAGACAGATAAATAGAAAAAAAAGAAAGTGAATAAATGAAGTAGTTGGATCTATAAATAGAAAATTTTATATTATTGCTAATTCAATCAATAATGGTTGGTTTTCGTTGAAACTTTAACTTTCTTTTTTTTTTTTTATGAACTGAACAAATCAAATAAAAAAAACATGGTATTTAAGCTTGCTTTTTTTACTTATATTGATTGAGTAAACCCAAGCAATATTTTTTTATACTTCTCTCCGAATTTTTTTTACACCTATACCTTTTTGTATCTATCTTTATTATTTATGCAGTGTCAATTCAATACAAGTCATTCGTTTTTTTTTATTTGATTTTGATTATAGTTATAGTAATTCAATAAAATATTGAATTTAATAATAAAATATTGTTGAATTAAATAGAGAATATTGAATCATTTTGTATTTTAATTTATGGTTTTCTACATTATGTTCTTTTCTCAACATTCATATTGACAACAGTATATCAAACAAATATAATCCGATCGTGAATAAATGTATCTATTTCTCTGTTCTATAGACTTGGTTTTTTTTTACTTTTTTCAAACGATGGGTTCATTGGATTTGCTGGGATACAAGAAGTCTTTCTTTTTTTTTAATAAAAAAAATGGATAAGATAATAATGTATAACATACGAATAAAATCTGTGGTAGTCGATCAATTTACATTTGATTTATATTTTTATCTTAATCTATCTTCTTATTTTAGACGTCATTGTATTTGCATCTGATCTGTTCATTTTTATGTTCAGAATCGCTTAGAAATATTTTTTCTATTTTAATATTTTGATTGCGTTGTGTAATTCAATCTCTTTTTTGATTCCGATTGGATCTATACATTTTGATTCGGGTTGCTAACTCAACGGTAGAGTACTCGGCTTTTAAGTGCGACTAGCATTTTTTACACATTTGTATGAAGTAACGGATTCGTCGATACCATCGGTAGAGCTTTGTAAGACCGCGACTGATCCTGAAAGGAAGGAATGGAAAAAGCAGCATGTCGCATTAATGGAGAATTTTGAGAATATTTTATTCGTATCTTATCGGATCGATACAAAATCTTGTTTGAATTCTTGACGCGAAAAAAAAAAATAAAAAAAGATTAAAGTTGGATTAAGTGAATAAATGGATAGAGCCCCTTGGCTCCAATTCTAGGGAAACAAAAAAAAGCAACGAGTTTATGTTCTTAATTTGAATAATTACCCGATTTAATTAAACGTTAAAAATATATTAGTGCTTGATACGGGAAATGTTTTTACCATAAGTAGATTATCGATTTTTTTTAATCCTAATTATTAGTAGATATTCTCCATTAGAGTGTGGGGATGAATGTGTAGAAAAGCAGTATATTGATAAAAATCTTTTTTTTTTCCAAAATCAAAAGAGCGATTGGGTTGAAAAAATAAAGGATTTCTAACCATCTTGTTATCCTATAATGAACATAAACCGATTTAATTAGATTTTCATTAGATGGAAAAAGAAAGGATAAAGAGTCCGTTGATAAGTCTTATCTGTTTCCGGGGTATCTATCTAGTCTTTTCTTAAATATCCTGTTTTGACTGTATCGTACTATGTGTCATTTAATAACCCAAGAAATCAAATCTCCTATCCCGGGTTTCAATCTAATTTTAAATAAATGGAGGAATTAAAAGGATATTTAGAACTAGATAGATTTAGGCAACATGACTTCCTATACCCACTTATCTTTCGGGAGTATATTTATGCACTTGTTCATGATCATGGTTTAAATAGATCTATTTTGTTGGAAAATGTAGCTTATGATAATAAATCTAGTTTACTGATTGTAAAACGTTTAATTACGCGAATGTATCAACAGAATCATTTGCTGATTTCCACTAATGATTCTAACCAAAATCCATTTTTAGGATACAACAAGAATTTGTACTCTCAAATTATATCAGAAGGATTTGCAGTCATTGCGGAAATTCCATTTTCTTTACGATTAATATCTTCCTTAGAAGGGGCACAAATCGTAAGATCTTACCATTTTCGATCCATTCATTCAATATTTCCTTTTTTAGAGGACAAATTCCCACATTTAAATTATGTGGCAGATGTACTAATACCCTACCCCATCCATCTGGAAATCTTGATTCAAACCCTTCGCTACCGGGTGAAAGATGCCTCCTCTTTGCATTTATTGCGGTTCTTTCTTCATGAGTATTCGAATTGGAATATTGTTATTATTCCAAATAAAGCTATTTCTTTTTTTTCAAAAAGTAATTCAAGATTATTGTTATTCTTATATAATTCTCATATATGTGAATACGAATCTGTCTTCCTTTTTCTCCGTAAACAATCTTCTCATTTACGATTAACATCTTCTGGAGTCCTTTTTGAGCGAATTTATTTACATAGAAAAATAATAAAACATCTTGTCGAAGTCTTTGCTAATGATTTTCCGGGCATCCTATGTTTCCTGAAAGATCCTTTCATTCATTATGTTAGATATCAAGGAAAATCAATTCTGGCTTCAAAAGATACACCTCTTCTGATGAATAAATGGAAATATTACCTTGTCAATTTATGGGAATGTCATTTTTATGTGTGGTTTCACTTGGGAAGAAT